CTTTATTCTTATAGAACATTTTGTGGCTTAGGTTTCGATTATTTTTATATTAATTAAATTGCTTTAAACATTAGAATAAGTCTTTTTTTGCAAAAGTGCCAAATTATAATAATTACCTATATGCAAGTAATCAATTATATATAATATTATAGATTTTTTCATCTAGAGCATGTTTAAAGATTTAATAATAAAATCCTATTCTTATCTATACATCTGTCCCTTAATAAAATAATCCCCTAAAGGGGTTAATTAATAATAAATGATTTATTGTAGGTATTAAATCATATTATATAAATTATTTATATTTTATTAAATAAATATCTGATAAATTTTATATTGAATAATTAATTATTCTAGATTAAGTACTTATTATACTCTATATATAATAATATATTATAAAATATGAGGACTATTAATTAAATAATAATCCTTACTAACTCTATCATGTGCCGAATACAATTTCACGATATGATATTTGCTTTATTTATAAATAAATAACAGTATCTTTATAGACCTTATTTTTTATAAATTTATAAAATAAAAAATAAGGTCTATAAAGATACTGTTATTAGAGATAATAAAGATATTATAAACCCTGAATTAGAGTTAGGGTTAATGTCTAGTTACTTTTTTTTTTGACAGGAATGCTAAATCTTCCAGGTGTTTATATTTTGTTCCTTATTTACTGTTTTGTATATTAAAATGATTTGTCGAGAGTCATTTAGGGTTAAGGGTAAAATTAGTTTATAAAGTATGATGGTCAAATTCGGATTGTGGATTTAACAATTAAGGGTAAAAAAACTAGCACGTGCTTTATAATCTTTACTTTTTTTGATGGGTAGAAAGGGTTTTATTTAATGTTATTGTTTGGGTTTCCTCATTTTGTTGTAGGATTAAAATAAAAGTTTTATTCTTGCTTGAATATTTATTTGTTTCTTTGATTTATATGTAAATTTTTGTGTGTAGTTATTTCTAGAAGATTTAATTGGTAGTTAATGCAGTATATGATTTTATAAATTGGGTTATTCTTGATTTAGCAATGGAATTTAGTTTTGGTTAAATTTGTGCCAGCAGCCGCGGTTATACATGGAATGCTAGTAAATATTTTTAGTTTAATAGTTATTATGTTTATATTTAATTATATTTAATTTATTTAGGTGAAATTTTTTGTTTGTTTATTTTAATATTTTAAGAGGCTATGAAATCTATTTAATAAACTAGGATTAGATACCCTATTATTTTTGATGTGAATTCTTTATGCTTGAGTAGTATTAGTTTTGGTCTTGAAACTTAAAGAATTTGGCGGTATTTTAGTCTTTTTAGAGGAATCTGTCCCATTATCGATATTCCACGTTGAATACTTACTTAATCTAATGTTTATATACCGCCGTTTTTGGAATGTCTTTTTAGAGTTAGTAAAGTTCTTATTTTTTATTAAGGTTTATTTCAGGTCAAGGTTTAATATATGATTAAGTGGAGATGGATTACAATATTTTTTGAGTATTATGGATTTTTTATTGTAATATTGGAATGAAGGTGGATTTAATAGTAATTTAATTCAGAATATTTAGGTGATTAAAGCTCTAAAATATGTACACATCGCCCGTCGCTCTCGTTATAAGATGAGATAAGTCGTAACATAGTAGTTGTACTGGAAGGTGTAGCTAGAATGAAATAATCAAATTATTCTTAGGGAGGTCTCCATTTACGCTGGGGATTATTTCGTGCAATTCGATATAGTTTGATAAATTATTTTTTATTTTTTGGTTGAGTGTTTGGGTATTAGATGTTTAGAATAATTATTTGTTATTGTATATATTTTGGATTAAATACTTTTGATGATAGTGTATTTGTATTGTAGGGGAATATTATATTTTTGTAAAAGTTGATTTTTGTATTGTGCCTTGTGTCTCAGGATGTATTTAAATTATTTATTTATTTGTTTTTCTCGAATTTAAAAGAGCTAATTATATATTTGGTATATTGTTATATAAATATCCTTAATATTTTTTAGTAGTGAAATGTTATTCGTTTTTAATGATATCTAGTTACTTAAGAAATAAATTTAATTTAGCTTTAATCTAGTTAATTTTTATATTTGGTTATATTAATTTTAGGTATATGAAAGTTTATGGGGGATTATCTCTATAAATTATTTTCTATAATTTTTTGGTTTTGAATAATTTGTTTTGGTTTAAAAGTGATTAAAATTTTAAGTGTTTTAAAACTTAGTTTAAGATTGTTTTGATTTGTATTTATATTTAGGTTTTTTATTAAGTTAATTCTTGTTGTTTTGGTTGGTATGAATTTATAATACAATTAGTATATTTATTATTTTATATTGTATGTTTAGTTTGTTAAGTTTTGTTAAGGAATTAGGCAAAATTAATATGTGTTCGTTTGTTTAACAAAAACATTTCTTCTATGATGATATATTGGAAGTATAACCTGCCCACTGAATTAATTGAATGGCCGCGGTACTTTGACCGTGCAAAGGTAGCATAATCATTAGTCTATTAATTGTAGGCTGGAATGAATGGTTGGACGAGACGCAAACTGTCTTAGTATTATTGTAATAGAATTTAATTTTTAGATAAAAAGGTCTAAATGTTTTCATGGGACGAGAAGACCCTATAGAGTTTAATGTTGTATATAATTTATTTTGTTAGTGAAGTGTATATAATTGTATATTGTATTTTGTTGGGGTGATGGCGAGATAAAATTAACTTTCGTTTATTTTAAATATTGTGAATTGAGTTTAATGATCCATTAATAATGATTATAAGACCAAACTACCTTAGGGATAACAGCGTAATCTTTTTGGAGAGTTCAAATCGATGAAAGGGGTTGCGACCTCGATGTTGGATTAAGATAAATTATAGGTGAAGAAGTTTATAATATTAGGTCTGTTCGACCTTTAAAATCTTACATGATCTGAGTTCAAACCGGTGTGAGCCAGGTTGGTTTCTATCTATGAAGTATAAAAACATTTTAGTACGAAAGGACCAGATGTTTATAATAATTTTTATAGTTGATTATTATTAAATTATTACTTTGGCAGATAAGTGCAATGGATTTAGAATTCATTAATGTGGTTTAGTTCTACAGGTAATGATTTATGATATTTTTGTTACTTTTTTTGTTTTGTTGATTTTATTAATTTTTGTTATGGTGGGAGTAGCTTTTTTAACTCTTTTGGAGCGCAGGGTTTTGGGTTATATTCATATTCGGAAGGGTCCTAATAAGGTAGGATTTGTTGGAATTTTTCAGCCTTTTAGAGATGCAATTAAATTATTTACTAGGGAACAAACTTTTCCTTTAGTTTCTAATTATATTTCTTATTATTTTGCTCCTGTATTTAGATTATTTTTGTCTTTGATGATTTGACTGATTATTCCTTATTTGACTGGTTTCATTAGTTTTGATTTTGGATTATTGTTTTTTTTGTGTTGTACTAGAATGGGGGTATACACGGTAATGATTGCTGGGTGATCTTCTAATTCTAATTATGCTTTATTGGGAGGTTTACGTGCGGTGGCTCAAACCATTTCTTATGAGGTAAGATTGGCTTTAATTTTACTTTCTTTTGTTTTTTTAGTAAATAGTTATAATTTATTAACATTTTATTATTATCAGAATTTTATGTGATTTATTTATATGTTTTTGCCGTTATCTTTAGTCTGGTTAACTTCTTGTTTAGCTGAAACTAATCGTACTCCTTTTGATTTTGCTGAGGGTGAATCCGAATTAGTATCAGGATTTAATGTGGAGTATAGAAGAGGAGGTTTTGCATTAATTTTTTTGGCTGAGTATGCAAGAATTTTATTTATAAGATTATTATTTTGTGTATTTTTTTTTGGAGGGGATATTAATTCTTTTTTTTTTTATATTAAATTGACTTTTTTGTCATTTGTATTTGTTTGAGTACGTGGAACATTGCCTCGATTTCGTTATGATAAATTGATGTATTTGGCGTGGAAAAGATTTTTGCCAATTTCTTTGAATTTTTTAATTTTTTATGTTGGTATAAAGATTTTTGTTAGAATTGGAATGTCTTAGTGAATTAATTTAAGTATCAAGTTAATAGAAGGATTAAACTTCTTGGTTATGTTTTCAAAACATAAAATCTTCAGTAAGATATTTAACTTATTTAATTAATTAATTTTTCTCATGTTTTGGTAATTGGAATTGTTAGAAGGAAATATATAAAGTATAAGATAGTTAGAACTTGTCCTGTGATAATATAAGGTTCTTCAACTGGTCGAGCTCCAATTCAGGTTAGTAAAATAACAATATTAATTATTGTTCAGAAGATAATTTGGTTAATAGGATAAAATTGTATTCCGCGGAAATTTGATTTATAAAGAGGTATAATGAATAGAATGGCAATTGATATTGCTAGTGCGATTACTCCACCAAGTTTATTGGGAATTGATCGTAGGATAGCGTAGGCAAACAGGAAATATCATTCTGGTTGGATGTGAACTGGAGTAACTAATGGATTAGCAGGTGTAAAATTATCGGGATCTCCTAGAATATAAGGTTCTTTTAGGGATAAGATAATTAGAATTATTATTAATAAAGTGAAACCTACGATGTCTTTGGTAGTAAAATATGGATGAAAAGGAATTTTATCAATGTTTCTATTTAATCCTATTGGATTATTAGAACCTGTTTGATGCAAGAATAATAAATGGATTATAACTATGGCTGAAATGATGAACGGTAATAGGAAGTGGAAAGTGAAAAAACGATTTAATGTTGCATTGTCTACTGCGAAACCTCCTCACACTCATTGTACTAGATCAATTCCTAGATAAGGGATTGCTGATAATAGGTTAGTAATTACTGTGGCTCCTCAAAATGATATTTGACCTCAAGGTAATACATAACCTATAAATGCAGTTGCTATGGTAATGAATAGAATTAATACACCGATTGATCATGTATGAATGAATTTAAATGATCCATAGTATAAACCTCGTCCAATGTGTAAATAAATGCAAATGAAGAATATTGATGCTCCATTAGCATGTAGTGTTCGTAGAAGTCATCCATAGTTTACATCACGACAAATGTGTGCTACTCTGGAAAATGCTATTTCGATATTAGGACAATAATGTATGGCGAGTAAAATTCCTGTAATAATTTGTATTACTAAGCATAATCCTAATAGTGATCCGAAGTTTCATCATGTTCTGATGTTTGATGGGGCTGGTAAATCAATTAATGCGTTGTTTGCAATTTTAATTAGAGGATGTCTAGTTCGTATTGGTTTATTCATTAATTATGTTATATTTCGTAATGGTCCTTTTGAAATATTAGTAATTTTTACTACTGCAATTAGAGTTAAGAATAAGTATATTGCTAGTATGATTGTAATTAATCCATTTGGTTGATTGTAGAGTTTAATTAGAGGATAAATTGTTGTATTATTTAATATGTAATTTATGTTATGAATATCTAAATTATTTTGTGGTAAGTATAAATATATTGGAAGTAATAGTACTATTGAGATTAAGTTTATAATAATAGTTTTAGTTGATAAATTAAATATTTCGTTTGATGCTAGACTTGTAACATAAATGAATAGTACTAGTATTCCTCCTAGAAAGATTAGAAATAGGATGTAAGGGAATCAAAATGTTTGTGATATAAAACCTCTAATTAGACATAAGATAATTGTTTGAATAAGTAATATTAATCCTATAGCTAATGGGTGATTTATTTGCATTAGATTTGCTCTGATTAAAATTCTTAAGATAATAAGTAATTTGTTGATTTCAGGGAATATTTTATTAGAATATTAATTTTGGGGATTAATGGAGGATATTTAATATATTCTTCTCTGAAGTTTTAAAAGGTTATTCTTATTTTTGGTTTACAAGACCAATATTTTTATTAAATTATTAAAACTAATGTTAATGGTTTACTTTTTTCTTTTGTTTTTTTCTGGTATTTGGGTTTTTTCTTCGGGCTATAGGCATTTATTAATTACTTTATTGAGTTTAGAGTATTTGGTTTTAGTTATTTTTTTGATTTTATATTATTATTTGATTAAATTTAATTTTGAGTTATATTTCAGTATGGTGTTTTTGACTTTCTCTGTTTGTGAAGGGGCTTTAGGTTTATCTGTATTGGTATCTATAATTCGTGGATATGGTAATGATTACTTCCAGTCTTATAATTTGTTGCAATGTTAAAGTTTGTGTTGATATCTATTTTTTTAATCCCTTTATGCTTTAGGAAGAGATTTTGGTGATTTGTTCATTCAATTTTATTTGTTATATCTTTTATATTTATATTTATAAGTTGTTTTTCAACCTTTAGATGAGGTTTATTGAGATATGGATTGGGTTGTGATGTTATTTCTTTTGGATTAATTTTATTAAGTTTCTGAGTTTGTGTTTTAATAATTATGGCGAGAGAATCAGTTTTTCGTTTTAATTATTATTCAGGATTTTTTCTTTTTATATTAGTTTTTTTGTTATTAATATTGTTGTGTACATTTAGAAGAATTAGATTGTTATCTTTTTATTTATTTTTTGAAGGTAGATTGATTCCTACTTTGTTTTTAATTTTGGGCTGAGGATATCAACCTGAACGTCTTCAGGCTGGTATTTATTTATTATTTTATACTTTATTGGCTTCATTACCTTTATTGGTTGGCATTTTGTTCTGTTATATTTATTTGAATAATCTGATTTTTTTTTTGCTTAATGAAATATATATATTTACTAGTTGATTATTTTATTTGTGTATAATTTTTGCTTTTTTGGTTAGGATACCTATATTTATTGTTCATTTGTGGCTTCCAAAGGCACATGTTGAGGCTCCTGTATCTGGGTCAATAATTTTGGCTGGGGTATTATTAAAGTTGGGGGGATATGGTTTAATTCGTGTTTATAATATGTTAGTTTTGAGAGGTTTAAAATATAATTTTATTTGATTAACTGTTAGTTTAGTAGGAGGAGTGTTAGTAAGATTTATTTGTATACGTCAGACTGACTTGAAGGCTTTGATTGCTTATTCTTCCGTTGCTCATATAGGTATGGTTATTAGTGGTTTAATAACTTTGACTTATTGGGGGTTTGAAGGTGGATTTGTATTAATGATTGCTCATGGTTTATGTTCTTCTGGTTTGTTTTGTTTAGCTAATATTTGTTATGAGCGATTAGGTAGTCGTAGAATACTTATTAATAAGGGTTTATTGAATTTTATACCAGGAATAGCTATATGATGATTTTTATTAAGTGCATGTAATATAGCTGCACCCCCTTCATTAAATTTATTGGGGGAGATTGAGCTGTTAAATAGAGTTATTGGATGGTCATGGATTAGAATATTTTTCTTAGCTTTTTTAAGATTTTTTAGAGCTGTTTATACATTATATATATATTCTTATAGTCAGCATGGTATAGTTTATTCTGGAATTTATTCATGTTCTTCGGGTTATTTACGAGAATATTTATTGTTAATATTACATTGATTACCTTTGAACTTATTAATTTTAAAGGTGGATTTAATTTTAATTTACTTGATTAGTTTAATTAAAATATTGATTTGTGGTGTCAAAGTTGTAATAATTACATTGGGTTATGATATTAATGTCTATTTGTTTAATTAGATTTATTTCTTTATTTGTTTTTAGAATTTATTTGATTGTCATGGGTTTTTATTTTAATATAAATGATTACAGATTATTTATTGAGTGAGAAGTTATTACAATAAATTCAAATAGAATTGTAATAACTTTTTTGTTTGATTGAATATCATTATTGTTTTTGGGTTTTGTTTTTTTTATTTCTTCATTAGTAATTTTGTATAGAGATGATTATATATTTGGTGATATTAATTTAAGTCGTTTTATTTTTTTAGTTCTTATATTTGTTATGTCAATAATGTTTTTAATTGTTAGACCAAATTTGATTAGAATTTTATTAGGTTGGGATGGACTAGGATTAGTTTCTTATTGTTTAGTTATTTATTATCAAAATGTAAAATCTTATAATGCAGGAATATTAACAGCCTTATCTAATCGTATTGGGGATGTTGCTTTATTAATATGTATTGCTTGGATAATGAATTTTGGTAGATGAAATTATATTTATTACTTGAATTATATAAGAAATTCTATAGAAATGCAGTTAATTTCTTATTTAATTTTATTAGCAGCTATTACTAAAAGAGCTCAAATTCCATTTTCAGCATGGTTGCCTGCTGCCATGGCAGCACCAACTCCAGTTTCTGCTTTAGTTCATTCTTCAACTTTAGTAACCGCTGGAGTATATTTATTAATTCGATTTAGACCTTTATTTAATTATAATTTGAATACTTTGCTTATGTTAATTTCTGGATTAACTATATTTATAGCAGGAATTGGTGCTAATTTTGAATATGATTTGAAAAGGATTATTGCTTTATCAACTTTAAGTCAGTTGGGTTTAATAATGAGAATTTTATCAATGGGATTAGCTAGTTTAGCTTTTTTTCATCTTTTGACTCATGCATTATTTAAGGCTTTATTATTTATGTGTGCTGGTGTTTTAATTCATGGTATAAGGGACTGTCAAGATATTCGTTACATGGGTAATTTGAGTTTTCAAATACCTTTTACTTGCTCTTGTTTAATGGTTTCTAATTTTGCTTTATGTGGCATACCGTTTTTGGCTGGATTTTATTCTAAGGACTTAATTTTGGAAATGGTCTTGATAAGTCAAGTTAATATTTTTGGGATTTTTTTATTTTTTATTTCTACTGGTTTAACTGTATGTTATTCTTTTCGTTTATTTTATTATGGAATATGTGGTGATTTTAATTTTGTTAGTTTTAGTTCTTTAGGTGAATATCATAGTAATATGATTTTAGGTATAATGGGTTTATTATTAATGGCTATTGTCGGTGGTAGAATATTAAGATGATTTATCTTTCCTGTTCCTATTTCTATTGTATTACCATTATATTTAAAGGGTTTAACTTTAACTGTTAGTTTAGTAGGAGGATGATTAGGATATATTGGATGTAATATTATATTAGGCGGATTGTTGTTTTCTTTACGTCAAATTTTTGTTGTTGAAACATTAGGTTCTATATGATTTATGCCTTTTATTTCTACTTATGGAATTAGAAATTATTCAATGGAGGTTGGTTATGATTCTTTAAAAACTTTTGATGGAGGTTGAAATGAATATTTTGGTGGTCAGGGTTTATTTATATTTTTTATTTATATAAGAAAAATTAATCAATGATTGCAAATGAATGAATATAGGAATTATTTTATGTTTTTTCTAATGTGATTGGTTTTTATTATTTGTTTTATGTTTATTATTTAACTTGAATAGCTTATAGTTAGAGCATGATATTGAAGATATTAAGGAAATATATAATTTTTAAGTATTTATAAAATTGATTTTATTTTTACAGTGAAAGTGTAATGTTTTAAATTAAACTATATAAATAGAAATATAAACGGAATTTAACCGCTGGAGTGATAAGTTAGCAGCTTTCACTTGAACTTCATATTTCCTTAACTGGAATTGATGTTCAATTATATTATTAACAGTAATATACCTCTTACTTTGGTTTCAGTTAAATAAGGATAATTTAATATCAAAGGTTAGGTCGAAACTAATTGCAAATATTGCTTCTTATTTAAGATAGATTGTTTCATCAATACTTTTTGATTGCAATTCAAATGTTATATTTAACTACTATCCTATAAAGCTCATTCTAATGACCCTTCATTTCATTCATGATATAATCCAATTAGTAAAATAGTTAGAAATCTTATTGTAATTATTAATCATCATTTTGGATTTGAAGCTGTAGCAATAATAGTTGAAGGTAATAATAAGGCGATTTCTACATCAAAGATTAAAAAGATTACTGCAATTAAGAAAAATCGTAATGAGAAGGGTAATCGTGCTGATCTTTTTGGATCAAATCCGCATTCGAAGGGTGAACTTTTTTCTCGATCTTCAATTATTTTTTTAGATAGGATGGATGATAATATTATGATGATTGTTGAAATTAATATAATTAATAAAGCTGTTGTAATAATAATCATTATTTATCTTGTTAGGCAAACTTTTTGATTGGAAGTCAAATATACTTTTTATATTAGATAAATATCTTCCTCATCAGTAAATTGAAATATATAAAAATAATCAAACAACGTCTACAAAATGTCAATATCATGCCGCAGCTTCAAATCCAAAATGATGATTGGATGAAAAATGGAATAATAAATGTCGTGTAATACAAACAGTTAAAAATGTTGTTCCAATAATTACATGAAGTCCATGGAATCCTGTAGCAACAAAAAAAGTTGATCCATAAACAGAATCGGCAATAGTGAATGAGGCTTCAATATATTCATATGCTTGTAAAAGGGTAAAATAAACTCCTAGTGTAATTGTAAAGAATAGTCCTTGTAAAGTTTGATTATAATTATTTTCTAATAAACCATGATGAGCTCATGTAACGGTGACTCCTGAAGCTAATAAGATAGCTGTATTTAATAAAGGAATTTGAAGAGGATTGAAGGTTATAATACCAATAGGTGGTCAAGTTGAACCTACTTCAATAGTAGGTGATAATCTTCTGTGAAAAAAAGCTCAAAAAAATGAGATAAAGAAGAATACTTCTGAAATAATGAATAGAATTATTCCTCATCGTAATCCTTTAGTAACTATTTTAGTATGAAGACCTTGATATGTTCCTTCTCGGGTAATATCTCGTCATCATTGAATTATAGTTATAATTATAATTAATATACCTATTGATATTAATTCTTGATTATATATATGAAATCATTTGATTATACCAATTAGTGTAATTATAGCTCCGATTGCTCCTGTTAAAGGTCAAGGTCTTTTGTCAACTAGATGAAAAGGATGGTTAGCATGATTTGTCATTAATTTACTTCTCTAGAATATAAGGTTCTTAGAACCGCAAAAACGTATGATTGGATAATTGCTACAGCAGATTCTAGAATTAATAGAGCAATTTGTGTTATAATTAAGATAATCAATAAGGATGAGCTTATTCTAGGGCCTGTATTGCCTAAAAGTGTTAATAGAAGATGTCCTGCAATTATATTTGCAGCTAATCGAACAGCTAAAGTTCCTGGTCGGATTATGTTGCTAATGGTTTCGATTAAAACTATAAAAGGTATTAGAATTGGAGGGGTTCCTTGAGGAACTAAATGTGCAAATATATGTTGTGTATTTATAATCCACCCAAAGATTATAAATCTTAATCATATAGGTAAAGCTAGAGAGAGTGTTATTGTTAGGTGACTTGTTCTTGTAAAAATATAAGGAAAAAGACCTATGAAATTATTGAATATAATGATTGAAAATAATGAAATAAAAATAAATGTTCTTCCATTATTTATTTTATTTGTTCCGATTAGTGTTTTAAATTCATTGTGTAGTGAATTTAATAGTTTTCTTCATAATATAGATTGTCGTGAGGGAATAAATCAGAAACTTACAGGAATTAATATGAGTCCTGTAAAAGTTCTTAATCAATTGAATGATATATTTATGATTCTAGTAGAGGGGTCAAAAACAGAGAATAAATTAACTATCATTTTCAGTTTATGTTGTTAATTTTTATTGATTTTAGAGTTTTGTTTAAATTAATGGGAGAATATAGATAATAATTTATGAATCTGAATAATATTAAAGTTAAAATGAATATAAAATATAAAGTGGTTCAGTTTATTGGTATTATTTGAGGAATAGAAGATTATTATTATATAATAATTTTAGATTGACATGCTAATGTTATAAATTAACTAAATCTTCTCATCAGAAGTAATTGCTAATTACTATAATTTGGTTTAAGAGACCATTACTTGCTTTCAGTCATCTGATGATAAATTTATTACTCATGTAATGAAGTTTTCTGTTGAAATTCTTTCAATAACAATAGGTATAAATCTGTGATTTGCCCCACAAATTTCTGAACATTGTCCGAAGAATAAACCAGGGCGATTAATAAGAAAACTTGTTTGGTTAAGGCGCCCTGGTGTTGCATCAGCTTTAATACCTAATCTAGGAACTGTTCATGAGTGAAGTACATCCGCAGCAGTTACAATAATTCGGATAAATGTATTGAATGGTAAGGTGGTTCGATTATCTACATCGAGTAAACGAAAATCTCTAGGGGAATTTTCATTTTGTGGAATTATATATGAATCAAATTCTAGATCAGCAAAATCAGAATATTCATATCTTCAGTATCATTGGTGTCCAATTGTTTTTAAGGTAATTGTTGGATTATTGATTTCATCCATTAAGTAAAGAAGTCGGAGGGATGGAATTGCAATAAAAATTAAAATAATGGCTGGTATAATGGTTCACGCTACTTCAATTAATTGTCCTTCTAATATGAATCGGTTAATAAGTTTATTGAAAAATAAAGTTGATATTATATATGAAACTACTATTAGAATTATTAATATAATTATTAAGGCGTGATCATGAAAGTAAATTAGTTGTTCTATAATAGGTGATGCTCTGTCTTGTAAATTTATATTTGCTCATGTTGTCATTATTAGTTATTTCTAATAAAAGAGTTGTATGAATCTTTATAAATAGAGCTTAAATCCATTGCACTTATCTGCCATATTAGAAGATTTTATTAGATAATAAGGAGATTGTAGGTAATTCTGAATAACTGTGTTCAGCTGGTGGTAAATTTTGTAATCATTCAATTGAATTTCTTGTTTGGGTTGTAAATAATACTATTCGATTAGTTCTTATACTTTCTCATAGGATGAAAATGAATATAATAATTCTAACAAATGAAATTATTGAACCAATTGATGAAATTACATTTCAAGCAGTATAAGCATCAGGATAATCAGAATAGCGTCGAGGTATACCTGCTAATCCTAGGAAGTGTTGAGGAAAAAAGGTTAAGTTAACACCAATAAATATTACAGCAAATTGTGTTTTTAATCATTTAGGATTTAATGAAAGTCCAGAAAATAGGGGATATCATTGTACAAAACCTCCTATAATGGCAAAAACTGCTCCTATAGATAAGACATAGTGAAAGTGGGCAACAACATAATATGTATCATGAAGAATAATATCGATAGAGGAATTAGCTAAAACAACACCAGTTAAACCTCCTATAGTAAATAGAAATACAAATCCTAGTGATCATAAACATGGAGCACTATATGAAAGTTGTGAACCATAAACAGTTGCTAATCATCTGAAGATTTTAATACCTGTTGGTACTGCAATAATTATAGTTGCAGATGTAAAATAAGCTCGTGTATCAACATCTATTCCTACTGTAAATATATGATGTGCTCATACTACGAATCCTAATAAGCCAATTGCTAGTATTGCGAAGATTATTCCTAAGTTTCCAAAAGCTTCCTTTTTTCCTCTTTCATGACAAATAATATGTGAAATTATACCAAATCCTGGTAGAATTAGAATGTAAACTTCTGGATGACCAAAGAATCAAAATAGATGTTGGTATAGAATAGGATCACCACCTCCAGCGGGATCAAAAAATGATGTATTTAAGTTTCGATCTGTAAGTAGTATTGTAATTGCACCTGCTAAAACGGGTAAAGATAATAAAAGTAGTAATGCAGTGATACCTACTGCTCATACAAATAGTGGAATTCGTTCTGGTTTTATATTAGTTGGTTTTATATTGATGGAGGTTGAAATGAAATTAACTGCACCTAGAATTGATCTTACACCTGCTAAATGTAAAGAAAAAATTGCAAGATCAACTGAAGCTCCTGCATGTGCAATATTTGCAGCTAAAGGTGGGTATACAGTTCAACCAGTACCAACCCCTCTTTCAACTATGCTACTCGCTAATAATAGTGATAGTGATGGAGGCAGTAATCAAAATCTTATATTATTTATTCGTGGAAATGCTATATCTGGAGCTCCTAATATTAAAGGTACTAATCAATTTCCAAAACCTCCAATTATAATTGGTATTACTATAAAGAAGATTATTACGAATGCATGAGCAGTAACAATAACATTATAAATTTGATCATCTCCAATTAGTGAGCCAGGTTGTCCAAGTTCTGCTCGAATTAGCATTCTTATGGATGTACCAACTATCCCTGCTCATGCACCGAAAATGAAATATAATGTTCCAATATCTTTGTGGTTGGTTGAATATATTCAACGTTGAAAAATGAGTAGAATGGCTGAGGTTAATAGGTAATAGATTGTAAATCTATGAAGGGATTTAAAGTATCCTTCTACTGGCTTTAAATTCATTTTGATATTAGATTGCAAATCTGAAGAGGTAAATTATATTTACTAAGGCTTAAAGAATTCCTTTATTTCTAGCTTTGAAGGTTATTAGTTTGAATTTAACTTAAAGCCTTAATATATGTTTATTAAGGCTGTGGACAAAATTAATCCTAGAAGTGAAATTGTTGAAAGTGAAGTTGAGAATAATCTTATGTTGTTTTTATGAAATCAATTGGTTCATTTAGTTTTATGATGATAAATTAGAAATGATGAATAACAAATTCGCAAATAAAAATACAACGTGATTAATGAGGAAATAATTATAATCACAGTGATTAAACTCAGATTGTTTATGATTATTGATTGGATGATAATTCATTTTGGTAGAAATCCTAGAAATGGTGGGAGACCACCAAGTGAGAGTAATCCTATGAGAAAGATAAATTTTGTTTCTGGTTTTAAGTTGACTGATATTGATTGATTAACAAAAGATATTTGATGATTTTTGAGGAAAATAATGATAGATAAGGTGAGGATTAGATAAATCCCAAAATAGATTAATCATAAGTTCATTCCAATTAGGACAGCTGATAATATTCATCCTATGTGGTTAATTGATGAATAAGTTATGATTTTTCGAGTAGAAGTTTGATTAAATCCACCAACGGCTCCAACAATTACTGAAGTTAAAATGAATGTAGAAGCAAGAATATTGAATTTTAGAATGTATGAAATCAGTACTATTGGGCTAATTTTTTGTACGGTTATTAAAACAAAACAGTTTATTCAATCTAACCCTTCTATAACTCTTGGGAATCATCAGTGAAGAGGTGCTGCACCTCCTTTAAACATAAGAGGAATTGAAATTAAGGATGTTAGAAAATTGTTTGAATCTAAAAAGGTTGCTGATGAATTTAAAATGATTTTGTAGATAATGATGAAGATTAATACTGATGAGGCAATTGCTTGAACTAAAAAATATTTAAGGGAGGCCTCTGCTGTAAATATATTTTTTGTATTAGTTATTAATGGGATGAAAGACAATAGGTTGATTTCCAAACCTATCCACACACCTAATCATGAATTAGATGAGATCGAGATAAATATTCCACTTACTAGGGTTAATAGTAGTAGAATTTTTGTTGAGTTTTTGGGCATCAGAGAAGAGAGGGTTAACTCTATTTACGGGGTATGAACCCGTTAGCTTGAGATTAGCTTACTTTTCTATTACTATACATTTTGGTGTATGATGCACGAGAATTTTTGATATTCTCAGGGGTAGTTTAATTCTGCTGGGTGTAATGAAGGTAAAATATTACGTTGTATATCCTATCAAGATATTCCTTTGATCAGGCACTTCATT